ATCAAAGAATTTAAGCAAAAATACCAAATGAAACTAGATCGATTTTTTTTCATTCCCGAGGAAGTGCATATTTTACCTGAATCTTCTTCGATAATGGTACGGAACAATAGTCTGATTGGAGTAGATACACGAATCGCTTTAAATACAAGAAGCCAAGTGGGCGGATTAGTCCGAGTGGAGAAAAAAAAAAAAAGGATTGAACTGAAAATCTTTTCTGGAGATATCCATTTTCCTGGAGAGACAGATAAGATATCCCGACACAGTGGCATCTTGATACCCCCAGGAACAGGAAAAACAAATTCTAAGGAATCAAAAAAATTGAAAAATTGGATCTATGTCCAACGGATCACACCTACTAAGAAAAAGTATTTTGTTTTAGTTCGACCCGTAGTGACATATGAGATATCGGACGGTATAAATTTAGCAACACTCTTCCCCCCGGATCTGTTACAAGAAAGGGATAATATACAACTTCGAGTTGTCAATTATATTGTTTACAGAAATGGCAAACCAATTCGGGGAATTTCTGATACAAGTATTCAATTAGTTCGGACTTGTTTAATTTTGAATTGGGACCAAGACAAAAAAAGTTCTTCTATCGAAGAGGCTCATACTTCCTTTGTTGAAGTAAGTACAAATGGTCTGATTCGAGATTTCCTAAGAATTGACTTAGTGAAATTCCCTATTTCGTATCTCAGAAAAAGGAATGATCCCTCAGGCTCAGGATTGATCTCAGATTCAGATAATGTGTCAGATTACACCAATAGCAATCCCTTTTATTCCAAGACAAAAATTCAACAATCACTTAGCCAAAATCAAGGAACTATTCGCACGTTGTTAAATAAAAAAAAGGAATGCCCATCTTTGATAATTTTGTCATCATCTAATTGTTTCCGAATGGGTCCATTCAACGCTGGAAAATATCACAATGTGATAAAAGAATCAATTAAAACAGATCCTATAATTCAAATTAGGAATTTGATTGGCCCTTTAGGAACAGTCCTTCAATTTTTTAATTTTTATTCATTTTACTATTTAATAACTCATAATCCTATTTTGGTAACTAAATATTTGCAACTTGAAAATTTAAAACAGACTTTTCAAGTAATTAACTATTATTTAATGGATGAAAATGGGAGAATTTTGAATCCCGATTCATGCAGTAACATCGTTTTGAATTCATTCAATTTGAATTGGTATTTTTGTCATCCTAATTATTATCATAATTATTTTGAAGAAAGATCTACAATAATTAGTCTTGGACAGTTTATTTGTGAAAATGTATGTATAGCCAAAAATGGACCCCATCTCAAATCGGGTCAAGTTTTGATTGTTCAAGTTGACTCTGTAATAATAAGATCCGCCAAGCCTTATTTGGCCACTCCAGGAGCAACTGTTCATGGTCATTATGGAGAAATCCTTTACGAAGGAGATACATTAGTTACATTTATATATGAAAAATCGAGATCCGGTGATATAACGCAGGGTCTTCCAAAAGTGGAACAAGTGTTAGAAGTGCGTTCAATTGATTCAATATCGATGAACCTAAAAAAAAGAATTGAGGGTTGGAACGAGCATATAAAAAAAATTCTTGGAATTCCTTGGGGATTCTTGATTGGGGCTGAGCTAACTATAGTGCAAAGTCGTATATCTTTGGTTAATAAGATCCAAAAGGTTTATCGATCCCAGGGGGTGCAAATCCATAATAGGCACATAGAAATTATTGTACGCCAAATAACATCAAAGGTGTTGGTTTCAGAGGATGGAATGTCTAATGTTTTTTTACCTGGAGAACTAATTGGATTGTTGCGAGCGGCGCGAACGGGGCGCGCTTTGGAAGAATCGATCTGTTACCGCGCCATCCTATTGGGAATAACAAGGGCATCTTTGAATACGCAAAGTTTCATATCTGAAGCGAGTTTTCAAGAAACTGCTCGAGTTTTAGCCAAAGCTGCTCTCCGGGGCCGTATCGATTGGTTGAAAGGCCTAAAAGAGAACGTTGTTATAGGGGGGATGATACCCGTTGGTACCGGATTCAAAGGATTAGTGCATCGTTCAAGGCAACATAAGAACATTCCTTTGAAAACCAAAAAGAAGAATTTTTTCGAGGGGGAAATCAGAGATATTTTGTTCCACAACAGAGAATTATTTGATTCTTCTATTTCAAAGAAGTTTCATGATACATCAGAACAATCATTTAGAGGATTTAATGATTCCTAAAAGTGGATTCATACTTGAATTAAAAAAAAACTCTATAAAGATAATAACAAATAGAGGGTAGGGGTTTGGATCGTGTATCGACATCGACACGGCCAATCTCCGGTAGAAGAAAATGTTCCATCGGAACAATTATTTAGTTCAGGGCAACCTCGTCGCTTTTTTTTTTTTCAAAAAAAAAGCGGAAGTGGGGGGGAGAAATGACAAGAAGATATTGGAATATCAATTTGGAAGAGATGATGGAAGCGGGAGTTCATTTTGGTCATGGTACTAGGAAATGGAA